TTATGGAATTAACCGATCAACTTGCTATCAAATATTTTTTTTATTCAGTACTTTTCAAAAAAGAATTTCGACATATTTATTATGATTTATGATTATGAGAAGCAATCCCACTACTTCTGATCCTGTGGTTTCTACACTTGAAGAACAAAACCTAGGGCGTATCGCTCAAATTATTGGCCCAGTACTGGATGTCATTTTTCCACCGGGCAAGATGCCTAATATTTATAATGCTTTGGTAATTAAGGGTCGAGATACTGTTGGTCAGCAAATAAATGTAACTTGTGAAGTACAACAATTATTAGGAAATAATCGAGTGAGAGCTGTAGCTATGAGTGCTACAGATGGTCTGATGAGAGGAATGAAAGTGATTAACACGGGAGCTCCTCTAAGTGTTCCAGTCGGGGGAGCTACTCTCGGACGAATTTTCAACGTTCTTGGAGAGCCCGTTGATAATTTAGGTCCTGTCGATACTCGCACAACATCTCCTATTCATAGATCTGCACCCGCCTTCATACAGTTAGATACAAAATTCTCAATCTTTGAAACAGGGATTAAAGTGGTGGATCTTTTAGCCCCCTATCGCCGTGGAGGAAAAATCGGATTATTTGGGGGAGCTGGAGTAGGTAAAACAGTACTCATCATGGAATTGATCAACAACATTGCCAAAGCTCACGGAGGCGTATCCGTATTTGGCGGAGTAGGTGAACGTACTCGTGAAGGAAATGATCTCTACATGGAAATGAAAGAATCCGGGGTGATTAATGAAAAAAATATTGCAGAATCAAAAGTGGCTCTAGTATATGGTCAAATGAATGAACCGCCAGGGGCTCGTATGAGAGTTGGCTTGACTGCCCTAACCATGGCGGAATATTTCCGGGATGTTAATGAGCAAGACGTACTTCTATTCATTGACAATATATTTCGTTTCGTTCAAGCAGGGTCCGAAGTCTCTGCCTTATTAGGTAGAATGCCTTCTGCAGTGGGTTATCAACCTACCCTTAGTACGGAAATGGGTTCTTTGCAAGAAAGAATTACTTCTACCAAGGAAGGATCCATAACATCGATCCAAGCAGTTTATGTACCTGCGGATGATTTGACCGACCCTGCTCCTGCCACGACATTTGCGCATTTAGATGCTACTACCGTATTATCAAGAGGATTAGCTGCCAAAGGTATTTATCCAGCAGTAGATCCCTTGGATTCAACGTCAACTATGTTACAACCTCGGATCGTTGGCGAAGAACATTATGAAACTGCGCAAAGGGTTAAACAAACTTCACAACGTTACAAAGAACTTCAGGACATTATAGCTATCCTTGGGTTGGACGAATTATCCGAAGAAGATCGTTTAACTGTAGCAAGAGCACGCAAGATTGAGCGTTTCTTATCACAACCCTTCTTTGTAGCAGAAGTCTTTACTGGTTCTCCAGGGAAATATGTTGGTCTCGCAGAAACAATTCGGGGGTTTAAATTCATCCTTTCCGGAGAATTAGACGGTCTTCCCGAGCAGTCCTTTTATTTGGTGGGTAACATCGATGAAGCTACCGCGAAAGCTATTAACTTAGAAGAGGAGAGCAAATTGAAGAAATGACCTTAAATCTTTGTGTACTGACTCCTAATCGAATGATTTGGGATTCCAAAGTGAAAGAGATTATTTTATCTACTAATAGTGGACAAATTGGAGTATTACCAAATCATGCCCCCATTGCCACGGCTGTAGATATAGGTCTTTTGAGAATACGGCTAAACGATCGATGGTTAACGGTGGCTCTTATGGGCGGTTTCGCTAGAATAAGTAATAATGAGATCACCATTTTAGGAAATGGTGCGGAAATTAGTACTGACATTGATCCGCAAGAAGCTCAACAAACTCTTGAAATAGCTGAAGCTAACTTGAGTAGAGCTGAGGGTAAGAGACAAGCAATTGAGGCAAATCTAGCTCTCAGACGAGCTAGGACACGAGTAGAAGCTGTCAAAGTCATTTCCTATTAGTAGGAAATACATTCAATCAAAATCAAAAGAGTTCTTTATTATACACTAAACACTACATCTTGATTCCACAAATTGAACACAATGAAGTCTAATTTTATTAATCTGATGATAGAACGAAAAAAAGAGGATGGGTAGAAAAACTTATTAGATACCATGGAATCCGGTATCTAATAAGTTCTACCTACTATTGGATTTGAACCAATGACTCCCGCCGTATGAAAGCAATACTCTAACCACTGAGTTAAGTAGGTCTTTTATCACCACAAAAAGGGTCTCCATCACTTCGATGGATTATAGGTAAAATATTTTTTATAAGCAATATAAATCTTTTCTTTTACCAATAAAAATAAACGGATCAGATAGTTATCATGTGGGATACCCTTCTTGACAAGAAATTGTCTATATGTTAAAATGGTTATGACAAGGGCTATAGCTCAGTTAGGTAGAGCACCTCGTTTACACGTGCGCCAATGTTTTTCAAGGGAACCCTTTATGCAATGACCATAAT